ACGCAACGATGATTATTTTCAACAAATCATAAAGACATTGGTACCTTATATTTTATCTTTGGAGCTTGAGCTGGCATAGTAGGAACATCATTAAGATTAATTATTCGAACTGAACTAAGTCAACCAGGAACTTTAATTGGTAACGATCAAATTTATAATGTTGTAGTCACAGCCCATGCATTTGTAATAATTTTCTTTATAGTTATACCTATTATAATTGGAGGATTTGGTAACTGACTTGTTCCCCTTATATTAGGTGCTCCTGATATAGCTTTTCCTCGTATAAACAATATAAGATTTTGACTCCTTCCTCCCTCTTTAACTCTTCTATTAATAAGAGGAATAGTGGAAAGAGGAGTAGGAACTGGATGAACAGTTTATCCACCACTAGCAGCAGCTATTGCTCATGCTGGAGCCTCAGTAGACATAGGAATTTTTTCCCTTCACCTAGCAGGAGTATCATCAATTCTAGGCTCAGTAAACTTCATAACTACAGTCATTAATATACGTTCTTTTGGTATAAATATAGACCAAATACCCTTATTTGTTTGATCAATTTTTATTACTACTATCCTCCTTCTCCTCTCTCTCCCAGTTCTAGCAGGAGCCATCACTATACTCCTTACAGATCGTAACTTAAACACATCCTTCTTCGATCCTGCTGGAGGAGGAGATCCAGTTCTTTATCAACACTTATTCTGATTTTTTGGTCACCCAGAAGTCTATATTCTTATTCTTCCAGCCTTCGGTATAATTTCCCATATTGTTAGTCAAGAGTCAGGAAAAAAAGAATCTTTTGGGACCTTAGGAATAATTTATGCTATACTCGCTATTGGTATCTTAGGATTTGTAGTATGAGCACACCATATATTCACAGTAGGGATAGACGTAGATACTCGAGCATATTTCACATCAGCTACTATAATTATTGCAGTTCCAACAGGAATTAAAATTTTCAGATGACTAGGCACTCTTCACGGAACACAAATTTCATACAGACCTTCACTAATGTGAGCTTTAGGATTTATTTTCTTATTTACAGTAGGAGGTCTCACAGGAGTTGTACTAGCAAATTCCTCTATTGATATTATTCTCCACGACACTTATTATGTTGTAGCCCATTTCCATTATGTTTTATCTATAGGAGCTGTATTTGGAATCTTTGCTGGAATTGCCCACTGATTCCCACTCTTTACAGGTATATCACTTAACCCTAAATGATTAAAAATTCACTTTTTAATAATATTCCTAGGAGTAAATTTAACATTCTTTCCTCAACATTTCCTAGGATTAAATGGTATACCACGACGATACTCAGACTACCCAGATGCTTTCACAACATGAAATATTGTCTCATCTATAGGGTCTATAATCTCATTAACAGCAGTTGTAGTATTTATAATTATTGTATGAGAAGCTCTGATTTCAAACCGACCCGTTTTATTTAGTTTATCCCTTCCCTCATCTATTGAATGAAAACAAAACCACCCTCCGGCAGATCACAGATTTATAGAAACTCCTATAATTTCTAACTTCTAAAATGACAGAAAGATGTGTAGGATTTAAGCTCCTAATAGGAAGGTAACCTTCTTTTAGAAATTAATGGCAACATGAGCACACCTAAGACTCCAAGATAGTGCATCTCCACTAATAGAACAATTAACTTTTTTCCATGACCATGTAATATTTATTTTAATCTTAATTATTACCTTTGTAGGATTTATACTTTCAACACTATTTTTTAATAAACTTAGAGACCGTTTCCTTTTAGAAAATCAAATAATCGAAATTATTTGAACAATCATCCCAGCTATTATTTTAATTTTTATTGCCCTACCATCCCTACGAATTTTATATCTTTTAGATGAAATTAACAACCCCAGACTAACCTTTAAAACAATCGGACATCAATGGTATTGAAGCTATGAATACTCTGATTTTTTTAATGTGGAATTTGATTCATATATAATCCCTACTAATGAGCTAACTGACTCCGACTTTCGACTCCTAGATGTAGATAATCGAACAGTTCTTCCTATAAATACCCAAATTCGAATTCTCATTAGAGCAGCTGATGTAATTCACTCATGAACTGTCCCTGCCTTAGGTGTAAAAGCAGATGCAATCCCAGGACGCCTAAATCAAGCAAGATTTTCAATTAACCGTCCCGGATTATTTTATGGACAATGTTCAGAAATTTGTGGAGCAAATCATAGATTTATACCAATTGTAATTGAAAGAATTTCTGTTTCATCATTTTTAAACTGAATCTCCTCTATAATTAGTGACTCACCCGATGACTGAAAGTAAGTGTAGGTCTTTTAAACCTAAAATAGTATAATATACTTCTGGTGCAGAAATTAGTTAATTATCATAATTTAAACTTGTCATGTTTAAGAAATCTTTTTAAGATATTTCTGAATGCCTCAAATAGCCCCTCTTATATGATTTAACTTATTTCTAATATTTCTGTTTAGACTCTCACTTTTTCTTATCTTTAATCATTTCTTAAAACCATTTTCAAAAAACAAATCATTAACTAAACATAATGAAATCCCCTATAAAATCTGAAAATGATAACAAACCTATTTTCAATTTTTGAACCATCCTCAAGATTATTTAACCTACCTTTCAACTGAATATCTACATTTTTAGGATTACTATTCCTACCTTTTCTATATTGAGCCTCACCATCTCGATGATCATTTTTATGAAGAAAGGTATCAATAACTTTACATATAGAATTTAAAGCCCTATTAACATCTTTCCACCTAGGCTCAACTATTATCTTCTTATCATTATTTAGAATTATTGTATTTAATAATTCTCTAGGACTTCTACCTTATGTATTTACTAGATCAAGACACCTAGCCATAACACTTTCCTTATCACTACCTTTATGATTCACCCTTATAATTTTCGGCTGATTAAATAACTCAAAACACATATTTGCTCACTTGGTTCCTCAAGGAACCCCATCAGCTCTAATCCCCTTTATAGTAATTATTGAAACTATTAGAAATGTTATCCGACCTGGAACATTAGCTGTTCGACTAGCTGCAAATATAATTGCTGGCCACCTTCTCCTAACTCTTTTAGGATCAACTGGCCCATCATTATCTTATTCTATTTTATCAATTCTAATTATATCTCAAATTCTTCTTCTACTTCTAGAATCTGCTGTTGCTGTAATTCAATCTTATGTATTTGCTGTTCTCAGAACCCTTTATTCTAGAGAAATTAACTAATGACATCATCACATAACCACCATCCATATCACTTAGTAGATATAAGACCATGACCCCTAACCGGATCCATTAGAGCCTTAATATTAACAACAGGATTAATTAAATGATTTCACCAATATAATATAAGTTTACTGATCTTAAGATTCATTACAACCTTACTAACAATATATCAATGATGACGAGATATTACACGAGAAGGAACATTCCAAGGACTTCATACCCTAACAGTAATAAAAGGTTTACGATGAGGAATAATCCTATTTATTGTCTCAGAAGTTCTCTTCTTTTTTTCTTTCTTCTGAGCTTTTTTTCATAGAAGACTATCCCCGTCAATAGAAATTGGTACTTACTGACCCCCTATTGGCATCACTCCATTTAATCCTTTTCAAATTCCTCTTCTTAATACTATAATTCTCTTATCATCCGGAGCAACTGTAACCTGAGCTCACCACTCAATTATAGAATCAAACTATTCCCAAGCAATTCAAAGATTAGCCCTAACAATTATCTTAGGATTTTATTTTACTGCCCTTCAAGCATTTGAGTACATTGAAGCTTCATTTTCTATTGCAGACTCTGTGTTTGGATCAACTTTTTTTGTAGCTACTGGTTTCCATGGACTTCATGTTATCATTGGAACTTCTTTCCTAACAATTTGTTTCTTTCGCCTATATAATTGTCACTTCTCTTCAAATCATCATTTTGGATTTGAAGCAGCTGCCTGATATTGACATTTCGTTGATGTAGTTTGACTTTTCCTTTACGTATGTATTTATTGATGAGGGGGTTAATTTTCTTATTATATAAAGTATATTTGGCTTCCAACCAAAAGGTTTAGTTTCTTCTAAAGAAAATAATTTTTTTATTATCTCTTATTACATTTATAACACTACTTATCAGAACTTTATTTATATTTATTGCTTCAAGCTTATCTAAAAAAAATATTCTTGATCGTGAAAAAAGATCACCATATGAATGTGGATTTGATCCCAAAGGATCAGCTCGTTTACCATTCTCTTTACGATTTTTTCTTATTGCTGTAATCTTTCTAATTTTTGATGTAGAAATCACTCTTTTACTCCCCTTAGCAACTATTATTAATATTTCTAATATCTTCTCATGAATTGTCACCGCTATTGCTTTTTTACTTATCCTTCTTATTGGACTCTACCATGAATGAAATCAAGGAGCCCTTGATTGATCTAAATAATAAGACCATAGTCTATATATACTATGATATATGAGTTGCATTCATAAGAAGTTTTTAAACTGGTTTTAATTAGAAAGCGAAAATTTGCATTTAGTTTCGACCTAAATTTTGGTTATTAAACCTCTAATTTTGACAAAAACCAAAAAGAGGTATATCACTGTTAATGATAAAATTGAAATTAATTTCTTGTCAAGAGGAATATTAAGCTAAGAAAGAAGCTTCTAACTTCAGTCTAAGCGGTTCAACTCCGTTTATATTCCTAATTTTTATAGTGTAATTTCCAACACATTACATTTTCATTGTAAAGCTGAAGATTTTTCTTCTAAAAATATTCTAATTTGTATTAATTCTAATACTGATTTTTACCTAAATTATTTAAATATTTACAGGCCTCAACCACTTTTGCATCTTCAGTGCAATATTCTAAACTTTAATTATGTAAATCTATAATTTTTTATAACTTATTCACTTAATCTTAATATTTTTAGTTTTAATAGTTTAAACTAAAACCTTGGTCTTGTAAACCAAAAATGAAAAACTTTTCTTAAAACTTTAGAAATATTTTATTTTACAACTAATCAATATATTTCTAACATTATTTTTGTAATTATTCCTTTAATCACCCTTCTATCAATTTTATTTACACAACTTAACCACCCCCTTTCAATAGGATTAATTTTATTACTTCAAACAATTATAATTTGTCTATCCTCTGGACTTTCAACTAGCTCATTTTGATTCTCTTATATTTTATTTTTAATTTTTTTAGGAGGAATATTAGTCCTATTTATTTATGTTGCTTCTATTGCTTCAAACGAAAACTTTTTGTTTTCAATATCTCTATTTATCTTAATTTCTTTTTTAATTTTTTTATTATCACTAGGATTAATTTTTTTGGATCCTTTACTAACACCAAATATAATATCAGCCCCTGAATCTTCAATTTTTATACCATATCTGACCTCCACTCCTAACTTTATTAACTGACTATATAGTCCTCCTTCAATAATATTTACATTATTTATTATCTGCTATTTACTCTTAACTTTATTTGTTGTAGTAAAAGTAACCAACATATTTCTAGGCCCTATACGCTTAACATTCTAATGACAATACCAATTCGGAAATCACATCCACTCTTCAAAATTGCTAATGGTGCTCTCGTAGATATACCTCTCCCAAGAAACATCTCTACGTTCTGAAATTTTGGATCTCTTTTAGGCCTATGTTTAGTTATACAAATTTTAACTGGACTTTTCTTAGCCATACATTACTCAGCTCATATTGATCTAGCCTTCTCTAGAGTAGCTCACATTTGTCGAGATGTAAATTATGGATGACTTTTACGGACTCTCCATGCGAACGGTGCTTCCTTCTTTTTTATTTGTATCTATATTCATATCGGCCGAGGAATATTCTACGGCTCCTACATAATTTTCCACGCTTGAATAACTGGAATTGTAATATTATTTTTAGTTATAGGAACAGCATTTCTAGGTTATGTTCTCCCATGAGGTCAAATATCATTCTGAGGTGCTACAGTTATTACAAATCTAGCCTCAGCAATTCCTTTCGTAGGAACTGATCTTGTAAAATGAATTTGAGGAGGATTCTCTGTAGATAATGCAACCCTGACACGATTTTTTACACTTCACTTCATCTTTCCATTTATCATTGCCGCTTTTACACTTATCCACATTCTCTTTCTTCACCAAAGAGGAGCAAATAATCCATTAGGAATTTCAAGACAAATAGAAAAAGTTCCTTTCCACCCTTACTTCACATTTAAAGATATTGTAGGGTTTATTGTTTTGCTAACAATTTTAACCCTTTTAACTCTTCTAGATCCTTACCTCCTAGGAGACCCAGATAATTTTATTCCTGCTAACCCTCTTGTAACACCAGAACATATTCAACCAGAATGATACTTCTTATTTGCCTACGCCATTTTGCGATCAATTCCTAATAAATTAGGAGGTGTAATTGCTTTAGTCTTAGCCGTAGCAATTATTGCTATCCTTCCTTTTACTCATGTTTCAAATTTCCGAAGACTAACATTCTACCCTTTAAATCAAATCTTATTCTGGTCCTTAGTAGCAATTGTTATTCTTTTGACATGAATTGGGGCCCGACCCGTAGAAGACCCATATATTATTACAGGCCAAATTCTTACTATTCTTTATTTTAGATTTTATGTCTTTAACTCTCCCTTACTTATACTCTGAGATAATCTTTTAAAATGATTATTTAGTTTATAAAAAACGAATGTTTTGAAAACATTAAAAAGAAAATATTTTCTAATAATCGTCTATCTACTCTTATACAAATATATTAGCATATCAATATTAACTATAATTCATTTATACTTAAATTGTTAAAATTTTCTCCTTATATTTTAAAATTCAATATACTTAAAGTAAATATTTACATCTTTGACGCCACAAGTCAATATTTTTTTTAAACTATCCAAGTTAAATTTTTAACTAATCTATAACATATTTATAATCTAGATATTAATTAAAACTACAACAATAACTCTTAATAGAAATATCTTCATTATAACTTTAATTCCCCTTATCTGAGATATTTCTAATAAATTTGAATAATAAAAAATAGTATTATATATACCCTGACCCCCAAAATATTCATACCAACCTTTATCACCCAATCCTCCAAATAATTTTCCTAAAGATAATCTCATAAAATTTATCTCCTTTGTTGACAAATATGGTATAAACCATATTGAACCTATTATAACTACAATAGAATACATCTTTAAAGACTTTAAAGAGTTATTTACAAACATCTTATTCAGTATATAACCAAAAACTCCTCCTATCACCCTAATTATTAACACCAAGAATTTTATAAAGGAATCCATACAAATTATATAAGAATCGGGGAAAATCTCCCAAGAAAGAAATGAACCTCCTATAATAGCTCCTAACCCTAACATACCCATTGAATTAGTTATAAGTTTACTCTGTTCATTTGAATTTCTTCTTACTCTTAAGTTAAATTCACCTCTTAACCTATAAAAAATTAACCGTAAAGTATAACAAACAGTTAACCCAGTTGATAAAACATATAAAATAAATGAAATTAAATTTAACCTTCCTATAAATGCCATCTCTAAAATTAAATCTTTTGAATAAAACCCAGCTAAAAAAGGACAACCACACAAGGCTAAATTTGCTAACCTTATATATATTACAACTAAAGGCATAAAGTTTACTAAACCTCCTATACACCGAATATCTTGATACTCCTTTACATTATGAATTACAACCCCTGCACATATAAACAACAGAGCCTTGAATAAAGCATGAGTTAATAAATGAAAAAAAGCTAAATCAGCCAACCCTAAAGATAAAACTCTCAATATTACTCCTAACTGCCTTAAAGTAGATAAAGCAATGATCTTCTTTAAATCATACTCAAAATTAGCCCCTAATCCTGATATAAATATTGTTAAACACGAAATAATTAAAAGAAAACTCTGTCCCTTAGACCCCTCTAAAGCAGGTCTAAACCGAATTATTAAATAAACCCCAGCTGTAACTAAGGTGGAAGAATGAACTAAAGCAGAAACAGGAGTAGGAGCCGCTATGGCTGCAGGAAGTCAAGCAGAAAACGGAATCTGAGCCCTCTTAGTTATAGCTGCTAAAATAACTAAAAACTTTAAAACCAAATACCTCTCATCCCTTAAATAAAATGTATAAAAAATAAAATTTCAACCACCCAGTACTGATATTATCCCAATTCTTAATAAAATAGCTACATCTCCAACTCGATTTGACAAAACAGTTAACATTCCTGCATTAGCCGACTTCTCATTTTGATAAAAAATTACTAAAGCATAAGAGACTAATCCTAACCCATCTCACCCCAATAAAATTCTAATTAAATTAGGACTTAAAATCATTATTCCTATTGAAAACACAAAAGCAAGTACAAGATATATAAACCGATTAAAATTTAAATCTCCTTTCATATAATCCCCTCTATAATAAAGAACCATTGATGAAATTAATAACACAAATGATAGAAATATTATAGACACTCAATCAAAAATTATAGTAAACACAAAACATAAAGAATTCAAACTTATAATATCTCACTCAATAACTAATACATAACCCGATATTAAATTTTGCAAAGAAAACAATAAACAACTTAAAGAACCTATTCTCAAGAAAACCATACATACTAAATTCAAAGAAACTTTTCAAAACACAATTTGGGATAACTTCCTATTTCCGCCCAAATAAAATATATTAGGTATAATCACTCTACTTTTTAAAATTAAAAAATTCAAAGGAAATCAATGTAAAAATAAAACAAAATATTCTAATACTTTTCCCGAACAACACGAATATAACGAATTCAAAAAAACTCCATGCTGCCTTAAAGAATATATATATAAAGTATAAGCAGCTCTAAAAAAAGAAACTAATCCAATACCTAATATAGTAATTTCTCTTCATCTAATCAATGCTATAATTAAACTAATCTCCCCTAATAAATTTAAAGTAGGAGGAGCCGCCATATTACCAACTCTTAATATAAATCATCATAAACCCATCCTTGGTATAAACCTTAATAAACCCTTACCAATTAACAAACTACGTCTACCTACCCGCTCATAAACTATATTAGCTAAACAAAATAATCCAGAAGAACATAACCCATGACCAACTATCACAATTACAGCTCCATTTAAACCTCACCATCTTATAATAACTAATCCTCCTAAAACTAACCCTATATGAACTACTGATGAATAAGCAATTAAAGACTTCATATCAATCTGTCGTAAACAAACTAATCTAATTATAAACCCTCCAACTAAACTCACTCTAATTCAAATTCAAGAATATTCAAATCTAATTTCCTTAAATATTATAAACACACGAATCAACCCGTAACCTCCTAATTTCAATAAAATCCCAGCCAAAATTATAGAACCCGCTATAGGAGCCTCGACATGAGCCTTAGGAAGCCATAAATGAAATAAATAGATAGGTAATTTTACTATAAAAGCTATTACCCTACTAAAATACCATAATTGATAAATTAAATTTCTCCCTTCATTTTCACTAACCACTAATATTGTTAAAGACCCTATATTTCTATAAATAGTTAATAAAGAAACCAATAATGGTAAAGAAACAAACAAAGTATAAAACAATATATAGATACCTGCTTGAATTCGCTCAGGCTGGTAACCTCAACCCAAAATTAAAATAAAAGTAGGAATTAATGATATTTCAAAAGAAATATAAAAAAATAAATAATCTAAACAAGAAAAAGTTAATATTAATGCCAATAATAGCAATAGATTCACCAGAATAAAACTAGAAAAAAAATTTTTTATTTTATTCACTTTTTGTCTAGCCAATACAATTAAAGAAGAAATTCAAATTCTTAATAAAATTAACATATAACTTAAATAATCCATTCCTAGTATCCAACCTAAATTAAATATATAAAAATCATGCATAAATATTAAACTAAAAATAAATCTAATTACAAACAAACTAACCTGAACTAATCCTCAATTTCTCCTTAACCCTAACAATACCAACACAGGAAATATAAATTTTAACATTCCAAAACTCTAAACCTTCTAAAACAATCATTTCCATGTGTACGAACAATCAACACCAACAATGATAAACCTAACGCCCCTTCACAAGCAGCAAGAGTTAAAAAAAATAATGCAAAATAACACTCCCTCCCCACTCCATTTATATAAATGTGTATCAGCCAAAAAATACCTAATATTATAAACTCTAAACTTAAAAGTGAATTCAGTAAATGTTTATGATAAGAAATAAACCTTCATAAACCACATATAATTATCAAAAAAGACCTCCCCACAAACAGTAATCTAAAAATTTCCATTAGTTATTGTATCTAAACTTACCACCTTAATTTCAGAGAAGAAAATTTCTCCCTTCTTTAATTCCCAAAATTAATATTTTTATAAACTATTCTCTGTATTTATAATTATCATAATAATTTCTAAATAACTACTTTACCCCTCTTATCTTTAATATTAAACCTTAGTTACTCAAATTAACACCACCTCTAATTATCATAACTAATTAAATATATTATTTTACTTTAATTAAATAAACATAACAAAACAAAATATTTTTAATCTAATAAAAAAAATTAAATAATTAATAGAAACAGGTAAAAATCTTTTTCACGCCAAATATATTAATTTATCATAACGAAGACGTGGAAGAGTTCCACGAACTCAAATAAAAAAAAAAGAAATAATAGCTCTTTTAACATAAAATAATAACTCACAAGGGTTTCCACCTAAAAATACAATAACAAAAAGAACTCTCATAAATAAAATTCTTGAATATTCAGCTATAAAAATTAAAGCAAATCCCCCTCTTCTATACTCGGTATTAAAACCAGAAACTAACTCAGATTCACCCTCCGCAAAATCAAAAGGAGTTCGATTAGTTTCAGCTAAACAAGAACTAAATCAAATTATCCCTAAAGGAAATGATATAATAACAAATCAAAAATCACTTTGATAATAATTAAATAAATCTAAACTGAATCCCCCTACTAAAACAATAAAAGATAAAAGAATCAAAGCTAACCTTACTTCATAAGAAATAGTTTGAGCAACTGCTCGTAACCTCCCTAATAAAGAATATTTACAATTTGATGATCACCCAGCTCTTATAGTAGAATAAACTCCTAACCTTAAACAACAAAAAAAAAATAATAATCTTATATTAAACCTAATTAACCCAATTTCATAAGGTATAACAATCCAAACCAACAAAGAAACAAATAACCTAAACACAGGAGATAAATAATAAGGTAAAAAATTTGACACCGCAGGTACTGTTTGTTCTTTTGTAAATAATTTTACTGCATCTCTAAAAGGTTGTAAAATCCCAATCCAACCTACCTTATTAGGTCCCTTACGAATCTGAATGTAACCTAATACCTTACGCTCCAACAAAGTTAAAAATCTCACACCAACTAAAACACAAATTATAAGTACTAAAAAATTTAAAATCTCAATTATTAATATCACAAAACAATTAGCTGTTTAACTAATTATCCTACTGTCTATAGAAAACTCTATCTACTTAAATCCTAAATCTAATGCATAACCTCTGCCAAAACAGTTTAATTATTCAACTTATAAAAACTATTTTAATTACTTAATCCTTTCGTACTAAAGTAATTATTCCTTTCCTAAAAGATAGAAACCAACCTGGCTTACACCGGTCTGAACTCAAATCATGTAAAAATTTAAAGGTCGAACAGACCTTCTATTATAACTGCTGCATTATAAAGAAATCTTAATTCAACATCGAGGTCGCAATTTTTTCTTTCGATATGAACTCTCAAGAAAAATAACGCTGTTATCCCTAAAGTAACTTATTCTGGTAATCTTTATTAAGGATCAAAACTCATTAACTTATGTTTAAACACCTAAGCAGTTATAAAACTTATACTCATGTCACCCCAACAAAACACAACTTTATTTTTTAAAATTAAACTTATAAATCCATAAAAAACAACTAATCATGTAAAGCTTTATAGGGTCTTATCGTCCCTTTAGTAAATTAAAGCCTTCTCACTTTAAAGTTAAATTCAATTCTTATAAAAAAGACAGTTATTTCTTTGTTCAACCATTCATTCAAGCCTTCAATTAAAAGACTAGTGATTATGCTACCTTTGCACGGTCAAAATACCGCGGCCCTTTAATTTTTCAGTGGGCAGGCTAGACTCTTTATAGCTACAAACAGACATGTTTTTGATAAACAGGCAAGAAATTTCTTTTGCCGAATTCCTCTTTTATATCTTATAACCTTATACACCTCTCTTATTTCAATTTTTTAATCCACACTACAATATACTCATAAAATCATTTTTTCTTATTATTTAACATTAACAAAAATATTTTACTAATTACACTAAAAAAACATAAACAATTTAAACACAAAAATATGTTAAAACACACTCCTAATATAGCTACTTTTAAGCCTAATCTTTTTATGAACATATTATATTTTTATAGCAAAAAAATTCTAGAATAAGAAGCTCAACCCTCCTACCCCTTCACCTTATTTTAATTTTTAAATAAAATTAGAATTAAATTCATTCGTAAAAAACCAGATATAAAAAACCCGACTAACATCTCACCTTTAATATTTATTTAATAATTTCATTAACACGAAAACTATAAAAAAAATTAACTATTTCTCTTTCGGGATACCTAATATTTCTAGCTTATTTTAATTTTCCCTGATACCCAAGGTACAAAAATTTAATATTACTTTTAAAATTTTATATTTTCAATTATTTAAGATTTCTACTACTATACTTTTACTCTATAGTCCACACTAATTTTTCCATAATATATACTTAACTTCTAAATAAAAAATTATTTTTCTTACTTAATAAATTATCCTATATCTTTTAAACAATATACCAAAATTAAAATAAACCGATTTGCACGATTACTCTTCTCAACGTAACTGAGATGCTACTCTTTTAGCTATATTTTATTATAACTAGATACACTTTCCAGTATAACTACTATGTTACGACTTATCTCATTTTGATAATGAAAGCGACGGGCAATATGTACATAATTTAGAGCTAATATCACACAAGCTTATTAAACTTATATTACAATTAAATCCACCTTCATAATTTTATTTCAAAACTTAATCCGTTATAAATAAATATTATTGTAACCCATTTTCACTTACCTATAAGCTGCACCTTGATCTAATATACTAAAAAACTTATTGTAATAATTTTTTCTATAAAAATTATCTAATAATGACGGTATACAAACTCTTAAAGCAAGTAAGATATTTTGAGGTGTATCATTTACGAAACAGGTTCCTCTAAACAGACTAAAACACCGCCAAATTCTCTAAATTTTAAGAACATAACTATTAATATTTTAGCTTTAAACTTTTAAATTAAGTATAATAGGGTATCTAATCCTAGTTTATCTCTTAATCTTTTTAGCCTCATACTTCTACAATCTTACTTTTATTTTAATTAACTAATTTCACCTATTATTAAAACAAACTCCTACTTCACCATATTAACTAAAAACCAAATATATTTTAACTTACCCTCTAAGTCTAACCGCGAATGCTGGCACAAAATTTAATCAGAGTTGTTATAGTTACCAAATCAAACCTCAATTTATATTTAATACTAAATACTGCGACTTTTTATAACCATTTATTTTTAATAATTAATCTTCCACACAAAAATTTACATATATTTTTAACCATAATGTTAAAATTTAAACAAGAATCAAACTTTCTTTAACCCTTAAGCTTTTAAAATCAACTCCAACTCACTTAAAAATATAAAAAAATAAAAGAACAACAAAAAATTCTAATTTACTCTATTATATATGTATATATATATATATGAAGTATCTAGGGTTATATATACATTTGATATTAACTATACATTGACCTCCACACTTATAAATAACTAACATTATAATTAAAGATACCAATAAATGTGTATCTTTACTACTATTAAAATTAAATAAAGCAATTTTACTATGAGGAACTTATAATAAAGAAAATTTATAATAATTAAATGAAAAATATATAAATATAAGGTGAAAATAAATCGTACGGCTCTTTTTTCTTTCCCTATAAAAGGAGAAAAAAGCACCGTTCGATTTATTTCGATATAAGGAGGAAAAGAAATTATATTGAGCTACACGTATAGATAAATCTATAGCTCTTAATAACTAACTATAATAAATTATTTAATATAAATGTATATATATATTTATATTTATTTATTTATTCTTTTATTTAATTATTATTGTAAAGTATCTTATACATTAGTTACAATTACTTATATTTTAATAAATATAGTGCCTGATGAAAAGGGTAGCTTTGATAGAGCTAATAATGAAATTTTATTTCCTATATTATTCGTAATGGAATTACACCATTCCCCAGAAAATCAAAATTTCTAATGCCTAAACACCTACGAATAAAAGGTAAGCTAATTAAGCTAATGGGCTCATACCCCGTAAATGAAAGCAATCTTTCCCTTTTAAATGTTATTTTCACCTATTTTTCTTCCTTATCTAATAATTTTAATTTTAGGTTCAGTTTTGTCTATCTCTTCTTCCTCTTGATTTGGAGCTTGAGTTGGACTAGAGTTAAATTTAATATCATTTATTCCTTTAATTTCAACTAAATTATCTTCATCATCCTCAGAAGCAGCTCTAAAATATTTTTTAACCCAAGCTCTTGGCTCCTCAATTATTATTTTCTCAAGATCCATTATATTTTCATTCTCTAACCTTTCTCTCCCTTTAATCTTAATGGCTATCCTTTTAAAACTAGGCTCAGCCCCTTTTCACTTCTGATTCCCCCAAGTAATAAATGGTTTACTCTGACCTCAAATTATTATTTTAGCCACTATTCAAAAGTTAGCTCCTATATTTCTAATTTCCTACCTCCTGAATAACCCATTAATTGAGAATATAATTCTCTTATCAGCTATTTTATCAGCTTTAATTGGAGCTCTAGGAGGAGTAAATCAAATAAATTTACGAAAAATTATAGCCTATTCATCCATTAACCACATAGCTTGAATACTAACCGCAATTTCAATTAGAGAAAATTTATGAATTCTTTATTTTATTTTTTATTCTTTTATTTCTTCCTCAGTAATTCTCCTTTTTAACTCAATTAAAGCATACCATTTCTCAAATATATTTTCTAATCTTAATCACTCTTCATTTTTAATCATCTTAACCCCTATAACTCTACTCTCTCTAGGAGGTCTACCACCATTTTCAGGATTTATCCCAAAATGACTTCTAATTCAAATATTAATTAATGAAAATTTATTCTTTATACTCTTTTTTCTTCTCCTTTCAGCCCTTGTAACCTTGTTCTTCTACTTACGTATTTTTATCATTTTCTTAATTCTATTAAACCCATCATTTAAATGATCACACAAATCACCATATTTCAAAAACCATTTTACCTCTTTCCTAATCTTTGGAAATATGTTTGGATTACTTCTTCCAACACTCTTTATAACTTTCTAAGATTTTAAGTTAAAAAAACTAATGACCTTCAAAGTCATCATTAAAAAATATTTTAAATCTTAAAACTCTGGTGTATTCACACACCTCTAAATTTGCAATTTAGTATTCTTATCACTGCAGAGCCTTACAAAGAAGTCTTTAACTTGTTTGAAGATTTACAATCTACCGCCTAATACTCAGCCACTTTGCA